TACATTAATTATATTCATAAAATTTTTTATAAAATAATAAAAATCTCAAAATATTTAATTCTATTTTTTTCTTATTAATATTAATTTAATAAAATTAATAAAAAAATAAAGTAAAAGCGGGTAGCGGGAATCGAACCCGCATCGTTAGCTTGGAAGGCTAGGGGTTATAGTCGACGTTGATTCATCATTTTTAACGTCTCTAATTCAAAACTGAACGTGAAACTTTGGTTTCATTCGGCTCCTTTATGGAAGATGTATAAATTCCTATATTAAGACATGAACGAAAAAAAAAAATTCCACCCATAACATCTATGTCAGCTTTTCTGTCTGAATGTATTCAGAACAACCCGCTTTCTAGACGATCCCTATAGAAAAGAGGGGGATTATATTATAACAACCTTTCTAGTTACTTCGTTCTCTATTTCTATGTGAGAGAATCCTTAGGAAAAGCATTTTGTTTCTACCGAGCTAAAACAATTTGTCGATGTCTCTAGTAAACCAAAGTCATTGTTTAATAGCCATTTTGCTTCAATTTCCGTAATACAAATTCCAAATTAAAGATTTAGTTACGATTAGAAAGCCACTTTCTATCTTTATCCATGGATCCTTTACTCATACTTATTCAATTAGAAGTATTGATCTAATTAAAAAAAAAAATTATGTTTCGTAATCTCATAATCCAATTTTTCAATTTTTAATTGATTCTTGGATACAAATCACGAGAATGTATATTCTTCCTCGAATTTTTCATTGAGAGGTAAAGGATTAAATCCTTTTAAGAAATAAAGTTTTTGGTCGGAATGAAATATTAATCAAACCGAAAGACCCCTTAACTATATAAAGGGTTATAGAACGAATCACACTTTTACCACTAAACTATACCCGCTACAATCCGATTATTGTATATAAATGAACCTTTTGTCGAACAAGAAAATGGGTCGTAATAAAAAGTTAAAAGAGTAAAAAGAAAGGATAGGATCATAAAATAATCATGAAAATTAGAGCGTTTACGTGTTGTATCAGAGAACCCAATGAGATTCGGAAAAGAGAATTCATTAAATTTCAATAACTAAAACTAAATAACAAGTGTTTTTTTGCCGGAGGTTTTTGACCTAGACGTCTCGACAAAACTACTTAAGCCATAACATACATGAAAATGTATTGTGCAAGAATCCACAGCTCCCTTTTTGTTATTTATTTACTTTAACTAAAATAAATTTACTTTAACTAAAATAAAAGGAATAAAGAAAATAAAGAATAAATATAAAAAATTAAGATAAGAAACGACACTTTGATTCGATATCATTTGATTCTATATCATAGAAATCAAAAGAGTTTTTATTTTTCCAATCGTAATAACAAGCAAGTATTTTAGTTTTCAAATAAAAAAAAATTATTTATGATTCGTTGGAACAATAAATGGCGGGCCCGGCCTGGTCAGTACTTAGCCGGGCCGTGGAACTAAAAAGCACTCTCGGATGAAAAAAAATATTATATATTATGAAGGGCTCTTTCAATCCTTATTTTTTATAATGTAACATAGTATTATCCTTTTTCAATTGGGAGGAGAGATGGCTGAGTGGACTAAAGCGTCGGATTGCTAATCCGTTGTACGAGTTTTTCGTACCGAGGGTTCGAATCCCTCTCTTTCCGTTTTTGTTGATGACTTGGTATTTTCTTTCGAATTTTTCGCGAGCTCTTTTTTTTTTTTTTATAGTTAAAAATGTGTAATAGATAAAATCCTACTAAGAACATTTAAAAATCAAGCAAGGAAAACAAAAACCTTATCTTTTATTCTTCACGTCCAGGATTACGTCCTGGATCATTAGACAGGAATCCGAAAATAAAGAGAGAAACAAAGAATATCACTACCGTGTAAACAAATAGTTTGAGAGTAAGCATTACATAATCTCCAAGATTTTTTTTAGTAAAAAAGAGAATAGATTCTCCGTTTTTATACCGCATACCCTACTATTTTGATTTTTTATTTTGACACCAAGAAATAAAGTGGGGTGATCCAGATTTTTCGCGGTTGTACAAGAATTTCAATATTTGAATTGAGGGTGTAAGACTTATCTGATCTTATCAATTCTTTTCTTTGAATTTTTTTTTTTTCAATAAATCATGAATTTGTCTAGACATTATTAAATTAAAGATATCATCGAAAACTTACAGCAGCTTGCCAAACAAAGGCTAAGAGAAAAAAAAACAGGGGTATTACTGGCATAACATCTACGATTGGATTTAAAAAAGCGTAGGCCTCGGGCAATTTGGCGACGAAAAAACTACTTGAATAAAGAGCAGAATTAAGACAGATACAGATCAAACTAAATATATTAAGCATAACAAACATTTTGTTCTTGAGGATAATTGTATTTTATTTATTTTGATTGAGTTATTAATAAATTGAGTTTTTTTTTTATTTTATTATTATAAATATGTTATTATTCATAGAAAAGAAAAATGAATAAAAAGAAAATAAGATAGACCAAAAAACTTTCTTTGATTTGAACTCACCCAATCAAAAATCCTTCAATTCTCAAATCAAAAGAGAATAGAATAAACCATACTTTCATACAATATCTTAATTGAATTATATGTAATGATCAATAAATTCCGTTTAATTCTACGTCTACATGTATAAAAATTCTAGTAATCTATTTTATAGATAATAGATATTTAGACTTGAGTTGACGAACAACCAGTACCAATATTAGTGTTTATTAGTGTCGACTAGAAATGGGGCGTGGCCAAGTGGTAAGGCAACGGGTTTTGGTCCCGCTATTCGGAGGTTCGAATCCTTCCGTCCCAGAACATACCTGACCCACGATCATTTTATTAATCTATAATTTTATTAATCTATAATAAAAAAGAAAATATATATCTATATCATAATCTATATCATAATAAAATATATCAAAATAAAGATTGTCTTTTCGACCAGTCTTCCGTTTAAGAGTATAATATTGTTATAGAATGTGATTCTTATTTCTTTTTTTTTTTTATTAATCATATCTTTTTCACAAATTTAATCGAGTTCAAATAACACGCATATGAAACGAAATTTTGATTTGTTAAATATTGCTGATTTTACAATATGAAATATGAAAAAATAACAACCTAAACCTAAATCTTCAATCTTTCCTTACATTAGTCTTTTTTTTTTATTAATCATTGATGGTTTAATCCAATATGGATTTATCTTTCTCTTAATGATGATAAAAAGCGAATGGTACTTACTGTAAAACCTTATGCAAATAATGATATAGGGTAGGAAACTATTCAATCAATTAAATCTTTTTAATGATTTCTTATGAGTTCTTGGTACTCTAAGAAGTGTGAAATTGTTGAATTTATCCTATCACGTTACTTGAAGATAGATATTCAAAATAACTTGTTTATTCGTGTTTATTTATTCATGTTATGTTAGTTATAATTAAAAAAAAATTATAAACAATGGGGTTAAATTGATTGAATTCTTGTTGAGACTTCGTCATACATTATCCATTCTTCATATAGAAGAAAAAAGTATAGATTATTATGTACCGACCGAACCGATGATTATTCACGATTCCATAATTGAATCAATTACATACTGGTTCCAAACTGAAGGAATGTTATGGTAAAACTTCGTTTAAAACGATGTGGCAGAAAGCAACGTGCGACTTGAAGGACATGATCAGCTGTGGATTCTTACATCCACCACTTTTTTATATTATATAGGAACGAAAGTGCTCTTGGCTCGACATTATTTGTTCTGTTCCACTGGAACTCTCATTTTTGAGAGTGTTGCCATGTAAATAGTACACGATGGAGCTCGAGTAGAACGTATTGATTAATTTCTCAAGGGCAAGAATCTAAGGTTAGTATCGATCAATAAATTGGAACAACTTCGTAAGTATATTTTAGATATATAAATCTAAAGGATCCAATTCGATAAAATTTAAAAGTTAATTTTGTTGGAATTGGTAAAACTCTTTTGATCAAATCAAAAGTAAAGTGTATTACGTAGGAATCAACCATTCATACGATTCTTTGATAGAAAGAAATCACAAAAAATGGTATGTTGCTGCCGTTTTGAAACGATTTAAAGATCACCGAAGTAATGTCTAAACCCAATGATTCAAGGCAAAGATAAAGATCCTGGAACAAGGAAATACCGTTTTCAATTGTCTCAACAACCAGATCATATTTAAGAATCAAAATAGATTCTAAAGGAGACAGACAAAAAGGGTTAGAGACCACTCAATAAATTTAATACCTAAAAGGTTTCTTTTGAGTTATTTGAGAGTTATTCAACTTGAGTTATGAGGATACAAATAATTTTTTTTTTTGGGGGGGGGGGAAGACTAAGAAAAAGTATTTAAACTAAAATCAATAATATAATGAATTTGATGATTTTATGGATCTATTTGATATTATGATTCTATACATAGACATAATTTAGAATTTTCTCGAGCCGTACGAGGATAAAACTTCTTATACGTTTCTAGGGGGGGGGGAGTATTGTTCATCTATCCCAATGAGCCATTTATCGAATCGTTGCAATTGATGTTCGATCCCGACGAGAGGGAAGAGATCTTCGTAAAGTGGGTTTTTATGACCCGATAAAGAATCAAATCTATTTAAATGTTCCTGCTATTCTATATTTCCTTGAAAAAGGTGCTCAACCTACAGGAACTGTTCATGATATTTCAAAAAGGGCGGGGGTTTTTACGGAACTTCGCCCTAATCAACAAATAAAATTCAATTAATGAAAATAAAAAAATGTGGATGATTTGTATATAGCCTTGTATAACCTTTTTGTTTCTTTGCTATTTCCTCTTTTGTTCTATTTATCTCATACTCAATTTATTATTGTTACTATAAAAGAGTGTCTTTTAGAACGACAAAAATCGATTTATATTTTATTGATATAAATTTTATTGATATATATAAAATAGATAGAAAAAGATTAAGTGAATAAATAAATGAAGTAATCGGGTCTATAAATATAAAAT